ACATGTGCAGATATATAGATAGATATCTGTCTTCTCCTTTCGGGCAGTTCTATTCGGAAGGTCGTGCTTTATCCAAATTTCAATTTTATAGCCAATCTAGTCAATTTTAAATTGACGCACAGCACAATAATTAGGGCTCCCCTCTCTCCCCTTATAGGCAGGCAGCATATAGATAAAATAAAATACCCCTAGATATCTGTAGAACAGTTTCTCTTCTAGGGTTTACATATACTCATAATTGCTAATATAATTGAAATTGAGAGGGATTTTTTGATTGAAAAAAAATCAATACTGATTAGTTATGTATCCATTTTTTTTCTTATGTAATTATGGAAATAAACCCAATTTGAGATTCAAAACCAAGAATCAGTCAGAAATTCACAGCCGATAGTTCAATAGTTAATGGTTCCAATTTATCTTGATTTTTTTTTTATGACTGAAAAGACCCATTTTTTTTTATATATAAATAAAAAAAAAAAAGAGAGGAAGTTTTTAGTTATTATGTCTTTTGATAGACTACTATATACAATGAATCGAAGGAATATATCCAAAAGAAAGAAGGATTCCTTTTTCTTTAGTAATTAGGTAAGGGATTAAAAAAAAAATGCAAGTATAAATTAAATATAAGGGGTAGATTTTCATCTATTTTGTATCGTTTTGGCGGCATGGCCGAGTGGTAAGGCGGGGGACTGCAAATCCTTTTTCCCCAGTTCAAATCCGGGTGTCGCCTGATCAACAAAAGAAAGATTAGGGTAGTGGAAGGGAATCGGTAAGTCTTGATAAACCTTCCACTACTAACGTAGTGTCTACTAATTATGCTTTGAATTAGTAATTAGATTGGATATCCGGACGGGGAATCTAATTGGTTAGTAATTGGGTGGACGATACTTTGTATACAGACTCACGAGAGTCTCTGAATGCTCAAGCATTCAATCAATATTAGATTGTAGCTTTTTTGATATATATATATTTTATATTTTAAGGTGCAAAAATAAAGATTTTATTTTTAGTAACCCTAGTAAAGAATGGGCTTTTTTATGATTGTTTCTTTGAAACAATCAGGAGAGGGTAAGGATTAGATCAAATGGGAAATCGAGGTATGTGATGGATAGCAATCTTATCTTGTCTTACTTCCATATTACGAGGCCCTTTACTTATAAATAAAGAACAAAAAAAGAAACACTAGGTTTGATTATCCTACATAGTCGATTAATAACATTACCTTGACTCTTCTAAGAGTGTCACTTCTTGTTGTTATTTTTCTTGGACTTAATGTTTCCAGATTTTACGAGAAATCCTATAAGAACTTGTTGTAAGTGGATTTATTGGATTAGTTCATCAACAGTGTTGGTCCAGAACCGAACCCCCCCTTTTTTTTTTGACTCTGCACCATAGATTCCACTATTATGAGTGAGCAATAATGGAATAATTCCTTCATATTCATAGAGGTAGGGGACACAATTTACATGGATATAGTAAGTCTCGCTTGGGCTGCTTTAATGGTAGTCTTTACATTTTCCCTTTCACTCGTAGTATGGGGAAGAAGTGGACTCTAAGTCTAAGGATACTACGAAATTTAGTTAGCACTTTTGATTATCTAAAACTAATAATAATGAAATGAATATTATTCATCTTGGATTCCAGTGGAGCAATGTATTATATAAATAATACCCCTCCAATCAAAGTCAAAGAGATAGTTGACGGATTCCCATCCAATGTTTTTATTTAGATTAGAAACTAAGAGGAATACAGATGATAAGAAATTTATTTCAACAAAATTCTTCCGAAACTTTCGCTTTCGATGAACCCGCTCTTATTTTTTTTTCAAATTGATTGTAATCAATACCAATCAAATAGATGAAGCAAATAAATAGAATTGAAGTGCTATGCTATGTGCATTACATATATGTAATTAATATCTACATATATGATGGATGAAGATAAATATTTGATTTTAGATTGATCCATATTAGGTCTCTATCTTTATAGAGTACACCCTTATACATTAAATAATACTAATAAAATAAATAGTATGGTAGAAAGAGTCATATATTTCTTTCTACCATACTATCGGATCTCATAGAATACTGCTGATCCCAGCCCCATCAGTTCATTTAAAACGCAAAATTGGAATCCTTTATTTTGATTTCATTTCTTCAATCATTGATAAGAACTACGAAGTCAAGTTTCATTCAAATTAATTATTTTGACTGACTGTTTTTACATATATGATAAGTAAAAAAGCAGTAGGAATTAGAATGAACAGTGCAGTAGCAATAAATGCAAGAATATTTACTTCCATAATCTCTTCGTTTTTTTTTACTTCGCAATAACTCGGGATTTAATCCCATAGAGCCCCATAGAGATGAGAAATCTTTTAAATCCAAATGGGATGAATTACATCTCGATGATATCAAATCGGCTCAATATCATGAATAACACTACAATATCGGAGCTGTCAAATGGATTCATTGTCGAGAATTGAATAGTATAACATAGGAAGATCCTTTATCCATACCGAATCAAAAATTGTATTTCTAATCCAATCTGAAATTCCTGTATTTTACATTTTTTCCCATTCTTTGCTATAACCTACTGCCTTTCGGGTACAACCATCTGATAAAGTATCATCTAACCGCGTTTCCACTTCCATTGGTTACAAACCCTCCAAAACCATCGAAGTTAAATGGAAATAAGGACGGAGTGAAGTCCGAAACTTCGTTTTTTTAATGCTCTAATTGTCTTGGAAGACAAAAGAAGTGTGATAAAGATGAGTCCCATTATAAAAGATATAATATTCCATCAAATGTACTTTCTTCAATGATATAAATTGTGTCAAATTAAAATTAGTAATTGAGATTACATAGGATGTCTCTCTCCCACCAATCAATACTAATGGAAATTCACCGATTGGTTTAATGAAAAAAAAAAAAATCAGGATCCGCGTTGGGAATAAAATTCTGCTCTTTGTCCCCCTTTTAATCTAATCTAGTCTAGCATCTAGAAAATAAAAAGAAGAGATTCATTTATTATTTTAGTTATGGGGTCCACCGGGACTGACGGGGCTCGAACCCGCAGCTTCCGCCTTGACAGGGCGGTGCTCTGACCAATTGAACTACAATCCCAAGCAAATTTAGGTGTATAGAATATCTATTCGTATGATCTCCGTTAATTACCCTGTATGTAAGATGGATATGATATCCTATGGTTTAGTAAGAGTGACATGAATTAATAGTAATTCTTTTTTTATTTATTTACTCGTTTCCTAAGACTTTATACTTATAGATCCTAAATCCTAATCTGAATCTAGATAATTAAGAAGATCCGAATTTTTGATAACATTTCTAACAAAAAAATCCAAAATTAAAGTAGGGATATCTCAGAAAGTTTTATTTTTTCTTATGCTTCCATAATTGTTCTTAATTCTTCTGTATCTGTATCAGGCATTTCTGGAAAAAACGTGTTACATAATTTCATCTTGGATTAGCGAATTATTGGGCCGAGCTGGATTTGAACCAGCGTAGACATATTGCCAACGAATTTACAGTCCGTCCCCATTAACCACTCGGGCATCGACCCCGGATAAATCAATTTTGACCTATTGATAATCCATGATCAACTTCCTTATCGTAGTACCCTACCCCCAGGGGAATTCGAATCCCCGCTGCCTCCTTGAAAGAGAGATGTCCTGAACCACTAGACGATGGGGGCATGCTTGCCCGACCGCCACCATACCATGAACATAGTATGAACAGTTTTTTGAAATTGTCAATATAATGTAATAGTATGACTAGATCCGACGGATTTTTCCCTCTTCATGATTCTATAGAATTTTTGGATTTAGACTTTATTTATATTTATTATATAAATATTTTATATTATATAAATGTATATAAATACATTTGAATCGCCATTTAATATTTAATTCTAATAATTTATAATTTATTAAATAATGAAAAATTTCTATATAATCAATAGTTTTCGGCCAGAATCAAAATAAAGGATTAAACTTCATTTTATTTCTTCCACTTTCAGTCATAGATTCATTGATTGTTAAGATGGAATATACCTATTTCTATCTTACGCTAAACCAAGAAATTATCAAACAAACGAGAAATCTGGAAAGAGGGGATCAACAAGTTATGAAAAATTATTTTTTCCGGTTCCGGGGACAAGTAGAATCTTTTCATCACACGATTCGATGAAATATCATGGATCTATCCCGATGGTTATATGTATCAATCAAGTGAATTTACTTATGATGGTAGTCAATTAAAAAGCAATTAGGCCCAGTCTTGAAACAATTCATTGCATTGCTATTTATCAAATGTAATATCAATAAACCCATTTTTTTACCCTATACTCACTAGTTAAATCAAAATTCTTGGGCCACTAGCAGCCGCTATGAGGCTATTGCATGTACTTATCCATATATAATATGTAATGTACATAGATATATCTTATCCACACACATTTCGGAATTTAATCAAAGTGGCCCTTTTAACTCAGCGGTAGAGTAACGCCATGGTAAGGCGTAAGTCATCGGTTCAAATCCGATAAGGGGCTTTCGGTTGTTTTATAAAACTCAAGTCTTAGTATTCATATTTGAGCGGAGAATAGAGATATTATTTCTCTTTTTAGTAAGCAACTTTATCTAATAAGTTATCATTCTAATGAATTATGTTATAGGTTATAGAATAGAGTTATAAAGTTTAACATTTGTTCATTATATTAGAATGATAATTCATAATGAGAATAATGATAAGTCATATCTTTCATTACCTTTCATTACCCAATATTCCTACTTTACATTATGTCAATCAAATCCATTCTAAAGATTAGAAATCACTAAAAGAAAGGTAAGTGGATCTGACCCATTGAATCATGACTATATCCACTATTCTGATATTCAAATTCAATAGAGATGAAATTGAAACAGCGGGTCTTTTTTATTTTCTTTCTTTGGCTTCCGCAAGAATTTGTCGATATTTCCGATTAAA